AATAAGATGCCTGATAAAAGGATTATTTTGATAGAATAAATCATGTAGAAATCTACTCTTATTATACATTGTAGAATTAAACTACTCTAAGAATATCAAAAATTCTTGTGCTTCTTACACTAAAGTATAAAAAGATAAGCTAATTAAGCTAATAGGTTCATACCCTTTTCATGGAAGTAATAATCTTCCTCTTTTTAATTTTAAATAATCCTTCAAATTTCATATTTATTATAACTATAATATCAGGTACAATTATTTCAATTTCTTCTTCCTCTTGATTAGGTATATGAATAGGGTTAGAAATAAATTTATTATCTTTTGTACCTCTAATCAATAAAAATGGTAGTCCTTATGAAACTGAATCGTCAATAAAATACTTTTTAATTCAAGCAATGGCATCTATTATATTTTTAGTAGCTATTTTAATTAGAGAAATAACAGATTTCTCTATAAATATATATTCTCCTTATTTAATTTCAAGAGCTTTATTGATAAAAATAGGAGCTGCCCCTTTCCATTTCTGATTCCCAGGTGTAATAGAAGGAATTAGATGAATAAACTGTTTTATTTTAATAACATGACAAAAAATTGCCCCTTTCATCTTAATATCATATAAAATAATAAATAATATATTAATTATAGTAATTTTTATATCTACTATAATTGGGTCTGTAGGGGGATTAAATCAAAATTCAACTCGAAAAATTATAGCTTATTCCTCAATTGGGCATTTGGGATGAATAATTTCAGCCTTATTAATTAGAAATGAATTATGAATTATTTATTTCATTATTTATTCATTATTAAATATAGCTGTGCTATATTTGTTTTATAAACAATCAATATATCAACTTTCTCAAGCATATTTTATTAAAAGAAATCCTTTAACTAAATTTTCAATAATAATTAGTATATTATCATTAGGAGGACTACCTCCTTTCTTAGGATTTTTACCTAAATGATTAGTTATTCAAGGATTAGCTATACAATATTCATTTTTCATATTATTATTCATAGTAATAATAACCTTAATAACATTATATTTTTATATACGAGTAATATTCAGAGCATTTATATTTATGAATCAAGAAATTAAATGAAATAATAACTCATCATCAAATGAACTAGTTAGATTTTCAATAATAATTTCCGTTATTGGAATTCCAATCACAACATGATTAATATTATATTAAGATCTTATGTTAATAAAACATTTAGCCTTCAAAGCTAAAATTATAAGAATAGTCTTATAGGTCTTAGTAAATTTATATTTACACCTTCAGAATTGCAGTCTAAAATCATAATTTGAATACAAGACCGGTAAAAGAGGTATCCCTCCTATATAGATTTACAGTCTATCGCCTAAGTCTCGACCATCTTACCTAAATTATATTAAGGGGTCATAATATAATATTTAAGATATTGCGACGATGGCTATTCTCTACTAATCATAAGGATATTGGAACCTTATACCTAATTTTTGGAGCATGAGCAGGTATAATTGGAACTGCTTTAAGTGTTTTAATTCGAATTGAACTTGGTCAACCTGGGTCTTTAATTGGAGATGATCAAATTTATAATGTAATTGTTACTGCACACGCATTTGTTATAATTTTCTTTATAGTTATACCTATTATAATTGGAGGATTTGGAAATTGACTTGTCCCTTTAATATTAGGAGCACCTGATATAGCATTCCCACGACTTAATAATATAAGATTTTGATTATTACCTCCTTCATTTACTCTTTTACTAGCTAGAAGAATAGTTGAAAGTGGAGCAGGAACTGGATGAACCGTTTATCCTCCTCTTGCAGGAGCAATTGCTCATGCGGGTGCATCTGTAGATTTAACAATTTTTTCATTACATCTTGCAGGAGTATCTTCTATTTTAGGAGCAATTAATTTTATTACAACAGTAATTAATATAAAATCACCAGGAATAAAATTAGATCAAATACCTTTATTTGTATGAGCAGTAGTAATTACTGCAGTACTTTTACTATTATCCTTACCAGTTCTTGCAGGAGCAATCACTATACTTTTAACAGACCGAAATATTAATACTTCCTTTTTTGATCCTGCAGGAGGGGGAGATCCTATTCTATACCAACATTTATTTTGATTCTTTGGTCATCCAGAAGTTTATATTCTAATTCTACCAGGATTTGGTATAATTTCTCATATTATTGCTCAAGAAAGAGGTAAAAAGGAAACATTTGGAGTTCTAGGAATAATTTATGCTATAGTAGCAATTGGTATTCTTGGATTTGTTGTATGAGCACATCATATATTTACAGTAGGAATAGATGTAGATACACGAGCTTATTTCACATCAGCTACTATAGTTATTGCTGTACCAACTGGAATTAAAATTTTTAGTTGATTAGCTACTCTCCATGGAACACAATTCTCTTATAGCCCATCTTTATTATGAGCTTTAGGATTTGTCTTTTTATTTACTATTGGTGGATTAACTGGAGTAGTTTTAGCTAATTCTTCTATTGATATTACATTACATGACACTTATTATGTTGTTGCTCACTTTCATTATGTGTTATCAATAGGAGCAGTATTTGCAATTATAGCAGGACTTGTTCAATGATTCCCTTTATTTACAGGAGTAACATTAAATAATCATATACTTAAAATTCAATTCCTAATTATATTCATTGGAGTCAATTTAACCTTTTTTCCTCAACATTTTTTAGGTTTGAGAGGTATACCACGACGATACTCAGATTATCCAGATGCTTACACAGCATGAAATATTATATCCTCCCTAGGAAGAACTATTTCATTATTAGGTGTAATTATATTAATTTATATTATATGAGAAGCTCTAGTAACTCAACGACAGGTAGTTAGTACATTAAATGTTAATACTTCAATTGAATGATATCAAAAATTACCACCTATAGAACATAGTTACGCAGAATTACCAATCTTATTAAAGTTTTAATGTGGCAGAAAAGTGCCATGGATTTAAGCTCCATTTATAAAGGTCTATAACCTTTCATTAAAAATGGCAACATGAGCTCAATTAAACTTTCAAGATGCAGCCTCCCCTATAATAGAACAACTACACTATTTTCATGATCACACAATAATAGTTTTAGTAATTATTACAGTGTTAGTTGCCTATGTAATAGGAGCTATATTCTTTAATCGAGATATTAATTTAAATTTATTAGATGGACAAAAAATTGAAACTGCTTGAACAGTTCTACCAGTATTTGTATTAGTGATCATTGCCATACCATCTTTACGATTATTATATTTATTAGATGAAGTAAGAGAACCATCTATTACTTTAAAAACAGTAGGGCATCAATGATACTGAAGTTATGAATATTCCGATTTTAAACATATTGAATTTGATTCTTACATAATTCCTTATAATGAAATAGAAAGAAGAGGGTTTCGAGTACTAGAAGTTGATAATCGAACAACTTTACCTATACAAACACAAGTTCGTATATTAATTACAGCTGCTGATGTTTTACATTCTTGAACTATCCCAGCTTTAGGTATTAAAGTAGATGCTACTCCTGGACGACTAAATCAAACAAGATTTTTTATTAATCGTCCAGGTTTATTCTTTGGACAATGTTCAGAAATTTGTGGGGCAAATCATAGCTTTATACCTATTATAATTGAAAGAGTTAATATTAAATCATTTATTAACTGAATTCAAAATATAAGTGAAGCATCATTGGATGGCTGAAAGTAAGCATTGGTCTCTTAAACCAATTTATAGTAAAATAACGAAATACTTCCAATGAAGAAATTAGTTAAAATATAACCTTAACTTGTCAAGTTAAAATTATTTATTAAATTAAATATTTCTTAATTCCTCAAATAGCACCAATAAGATGAATTTTATTATTTATATTCTTTTCATGTATACTATTAATAATTAATATATTAAATTATTATTTATTTAACCAAAAATTCAGTATTACAAATGAATCAAAAAATATTTCACTTAAAATTCATAATTGAAAATGATAACAAATTTATTCTCCGTTTTTGATCCCACAACTTCAATATTTAATATATCTATTAACTGAATTTCAACAATAATTGCTATTATTATAATACCAATAATATTTTGGTTAATTCCTACACGAATAATAGTTATATGAAACATAATTACAACAACATTACATAATGAATTTAAAACTTTATTAGGTAGAAATAGATTTAATGGAACAACATTCATATTTATTTCAGTATTTTCATTAATTTTATTTAACAATTTTATAGGGTTATTTCCTTATATTTTTACTAGTACTAGACATCTAGTGTTTACACTAACACTATCTTTACCCTTATGAGTAAGATTCATAGTTTATGGCTGAATTAATCACACCCAGCATATATTTGCACATTTAGTACCTCAAGGTACCCCTGCAGTATTAATACCTTTTATAGTATGCATCGAAACTATTAGAAATCTAATTCGTCCTGGAACACTAGCTGTACGACTAGCCGCTAATATAATTGCAGGCCATTTATTAATAACATTATTAGGTAATACAGGATCTTCTATTTCATACTCAATTTTATCTTTATTAATTGTAACTCAAATCGCTCTATTAACATTAGAATCCGCAGTATCAATTATTCAATCTTATGTATTTGCTGTATTAAGTACTCTTTATTCTAGAGAAGTAAACTAATGTCTAATCATAATAACCACCCATACCACTTAGTGGATCAAAGACCATGACCTTTAACAGGAGCAATCGGGGCAATAATAATAACTACAGGAATAATTAAATGATTCCATACATATAGTAATGATCTTTTAATTATTAGTACAATAGTATTAATTTTAACAATAATTCAATGATGACGAGATGTTACTCGAGAAGGTACTTTCCAGGGATTACATACATATCCAGTAGTAATTGGATTACGATGAGGTATAATTCTATTTATTACATCAGAGGTATTATTTTTTGTATCATTTTTCTGAGCATATTTCCACAGAAGCTTATCTCCCACAGTAGAAATTGGAAGTATATGACCTCCAAAAGGTATCTCACCTTTTGACCCTATATCTATTCCTATACTTAACACTTCCATCCTATTATCTTCAGGAGTAACAGTTACATGAGCTCATCACAGATTAATACAAGGAAATCATTCACAAGCCATACAAGGACTATTTTTTACAGTTTTATTAGGTATTTATTTTACAATTTTACAAGCTTATGAATATATTGAAGCACCTTTTACAATTGCTGATTCAGTATATGGATCAACCTTTTTTATAGCAACGGGTTTCCATGGAATTCATGTTATTATTGGAACTTTATTCCTATCCGCATGTTTACTACGTCACTCAATAAAACATTTCTCTAAAAGACATCATTTTGGATTTGAAGCAGCAGCATGATATTGACATTTTGTAGATGTAGTATGACTATTCTTATATATTTCAATTTACTGATGAGGTAGATATTTATCTAATATAAAAGTATATTTGACTTCCAATCAAAAAGTCTGAAAATTTCAGGATAAATAATCAATATCGTAATAATTGTTAGAATTATATTAATTATTATTACCAATGTAATTATGTTATTAGCATCAATATTATCAAAAAAAACTATTAACGATCGAGAAAAAAGATCTCCTTTTGAGTGTGGATTTGACCCATTCAATAAATCACGTATTCCCTTTTCATTACGATTCTTTTTAATTGCTGTTATTTTTTTAATTTTTGATGTAGAAATTGCTATCCTATTACCTATAATTGAAAGATTATCTTCATCAAGAATTATGTCCTGAAGTATTGTATCAATTACATTTATTGTAATTTTATTAGTAGGACTTTACCATGAATGAAATCAAGGAGCATTAGAATGATCAAACTAGGGTAATAGTTAAATATAACATTTGATTTGCATTCAAAAAGTGTTGATTAAATCAACTTACCTTAAATAGAAAGCGAATAATTGCAATCAGTTTCGACCTGATTATCTTGGTATTAAATTACCTCTATTTAATTTAGTTGAAGCCAAAATAGAGGCATATCACTGTTAATGATAAAAATGAAATATATTTCCAACTAAAAGAGTATGTTGATCAAAATGAAGCTGCTAACTTCTATTTTTAGCGGTTTAATTCCGTTTATACTCTTATTTATGTAGTTTATAAAAACATTACATTTTCAATGTAAAAATAAAAGATAACTTTTCATAAGTATTTAGAGATCTAAAGACCTTCATAACAGCTTCAATGTCAAGCTTTAATATAAGCTATCTAAATAATATATAAATATTAAAAAAATAAACCAAATAAGAAATAATAACAAATAAGACTTTAAAAAATTATTCTGATAATTTTGAATAAACGAAGTTATTTTCTTAAAAATAAAATAAATTCCTTGAGCTCCAAAATATTCACATCACCCTTGATCAAATCTCTTTAAAAAATAACCTCCAGAACGAAGAGGATAGATATATGAACCACGAGTTCTTAAATAAGGTATAAATCACATTCTTCCTAAAAATAAAGAAATAAATTTTATATTCAAAGATATTAAATTAGAAGAATAATATATAATAGATAATTGATACCCAAAAAATCCTCCAACTAAACTTACTATTAATGCTAATAGTTTATAAAATAAAGGAATACAAATTATAGAAGGTACCTTAAATAAAATCCATCTTAATATTCTTCCTCCAATAACTGCTATAAATACCATAAAAACTATACCCTTTAACATAAATCAACCTTCATCTAAAATACCGTTACAACTAATATAGTTAAAAGAACCACTTATAACATAATAAATCAAACGAAAAGTATAACACGCAGTTAACCCAGTAGAAAAAAAATAGAAAAAGAAACTAATTATATTTAAATTAGACAATAAACATATTTCCAAAATTAAATCCTTAGAATAAAATCCAGCCAAAAAAGGAAACCCACATAATGCCAAATTAGAAATTATAAAACATGAAGAGGTTAATGGAAAAAATATAATTAACCCTCCCATAAAACGAATATCCTGACAATCCCCTAAATTATGAATAATTACTCCTGCACATATAAATAATAAAGCCTTAAATAATGCATGAGTTAATAAATGAAAAAAAGCCAAATCGGGGTATCCTATAGATAAAATTCTTATTATTAATCCCAACTGTCTTAAAGTAGATAAAGCAATAATTTTTTTTAAATCAAACTCATAGTTAGCACCCATACCAGACATAAATATTGTTATTCCCCCCACTAATAATAAATATTTACTAAAACCTCTACCAATTAATAAATAATTAAAACGAATTATTAAATAAACACCAGCTGTAACAAGAGTAGAAGAATGTACCAAAGATGAAACGGGGGTAGGAGCTGCTATAGCAGCAGGTAATCAAGAAGAAAAAGGAATTTGAGCACTTTTAGTTATTGCCGCAAAAATTATTAATACCGAGATCATTAATCCTTCAAAATCATTAATTATATAATTTAAATAAAAAATATAGTTTCAACTACCATAATTTAATATTCAAGCAATACCTAATAAAAAAGCAACATCACCTAAACGATTAGATAAAACAGTTAATATCCCAGCGCTATAGGACTTAAAATTTTGATAATAAATAACCAATAAATAAGAAATTAACCCCAATCCATCTCACCCAAGTAAAATAGAAATTAAATTAGGGCTAATAATTAAAAATATTATGGATAAAACAAATATTAACACTAAAAGAATAAAACGAGAAATATAGGCATCACCTTCTATATAATTATGACTATAAAAAATAACTATACTAGAAATAAATAATACAAACCCTATAAAAGTTAAAGATATTCAATCTAATAATAAAGTTATTACAATATTCATAGAATTTAAGGAAATAACTTCCCACTCAATAAACAAAGTAATATCTATTAAACAAAAATAAACACCTATAAATAAATTAAAAAAAGAAAAAATAAACAAAAAAATAAATCTAATAAAACAAATATTTAAACGTCAATTAATTACCTAAAGTATAAAATACATTCTTGACACCACAAATCAAAGTTTTAATTAAACTATTTAAGTAATTTATAATCAATTAAAAAATAAATCTCTTTTTAAAATAATATAATTTAGAGGTAATCAATGTAATATCAAAACCAAATACTCACGAAAATAACCAGAATTACATCTGTATAATGAAGAAAATAATTTACCATGCTGAGTATATCTATATATATATAAAGTATAAGCAGCACTAAAAAAAGATAAAAAAATAATTGCTATTATAGTAATAGTTCTTCATCTTAAAATTCTATTTAATAATCTAATCTCACCAAGCAAATTTATACTTGGAGGAGCAGCCATATTGCAAGAACTCAATAAAAATCATCACAAACAAAGACTAGGTATAATATTAATTAATCCTTTATTAATAAAAAAACTACGACTACCTAACCGTTCATATGTTATATTAGCCAAACAAAATAAACCTGAAGAACAGAGACCATGAGCCAACATTAAAACATAAGAACCTCTAAGACCTCAACAAGTCAAAGTTATAAGACCAGACAATACAATTCCTATATGAGCAACAGAAGAATAAGCAATTAAAGACTTAAGATCAACTTGACATAAACAAATTATACTAACAATTACTCCTCCTACTAAAGAAATACCAACCCAAATAAAATTAAACTTAACTCCTAATAGTCTAAGAAAAGAAAATACCCGTAACAACCCATAACCTCCTAACTTAAGCAATACTCCAGCCAAAATTATTGATCCAGAAATAGGAGCTTCAACATGAGCTTTTGGTAATCATAAGTGAAAAATAAATATAGGTATTTTAACTAAAAAAGCAAGTAATAAAGAAATATATATATAAACACTAAAAGAATCCCCTTCACAAAAACTAAATAAATAAATATTCAAAGTATCAAAAATTCTATAAATATTAAAAATTGAAATTAAAAGAGGTAAAGAAGCAAAAAGAGTATAAAATAATAAATAAATACCTGCTTGCAAACGCTCAGGTTGATATCCTCAACCTAAAATAAGAAAAAAAGTAGGAATTAAAGATCTTTCAAAAAATAGGTAAAATATAAATAAATTTACACTTATAAAAGTAAATAAAAGAAATAATAATAAAAATAAAATTCTTATTATAAAAAAAATAACAAAATTCTTTCTAAAATAAATATTAGATCTAGCTAATATTATTAAACAACAAATCCAAAAACTTAAAAAAATTAAACCATAACTAAGAATATCATAACCAAAATAATAACCAAAATTACAAAAAGAAAAAACTATATAACCTTCAATCAAAAATATAAATGAAGCTAAAAACAATATTACAGTTAATATTCAATAATTCAATAAAAAACAAGTAGGGATCATAAAAATAATATAAAATAAAAACTTTAACATTGTAATATATTAAAAGAATTAAAGTAATCATTACCATGACTACGAATTATTGAAACTAAAATACCTAATCCTAAAGCACCTTCACAAACACCAAAAGTCAAAAAATATATTAAAAAGTATAACTCAAAATAAAAAAGTAAAATAAAAAATATATAAAAAAATAATCCAAGAACAATAAATTCTAAACTTAACAAAGTAGATAATAAATGCTTACGTTTAGACGCAAAAGATCATAAACCTCTTAAAATAAAAATATAAAATATATAATTATAAAATATTAACATTAGTTTTAGTAGTTTATATAAAACACTGGTCTTGTAAACCAAAATAGAGTAGTTTACTCCTTAAACTCCCCCCCCCTTTTTTTTAAAAAATCAGAGAAAGATAATTATACCCATCTTTAATCTCCAAAATTAAAATTTTCATTAAACTACTCTCTGAATCAGACAAATTTTATCTGCAACTTTAATAATAATTAATAGATTAATCTTTTCTTCTATAATACACCCTATAAATATAGGAATTACTTTATTATTACAAACTATTATAATAACTATTTTAATAGGGCTTATATCTTATTCTTCATGATTTTCTTATATTTTATTTTTAGTATTTTTGGGAGGAATATTAGTATTATTTATTTATATAACAAGAATTGCATCAAATGAAATATTTAAAAAAAGTATATACTTACCAGCTTTAATTATATTTATAATTATTATAACATTATTATTTACTATGTTAATAGACCCTTTTATAAGTACAATTTCAATAACTGATTTAATAACAAACAGTAATAATTCTAATATAATTATATCTCCTCTTTATAATAATCCTATTTCAGTAGTTACAGTATTTATAGTTTTATATTTATTTTTAACACTAATTGTGATTGTTTCTCTTACTAAATTTAACAAAGGACCTCTACGCCCAATAAACTAATGAATAAACCATTACGAATTCAACACCCATTATTCAAAATTGCTAATAATGCACTAGTAGATCTTCCAACTCCATCAAATATCTCAATCTGGTGAAATTTTGGATCTTTATTAGGTTTATGTTTAATTATTCAAATCTTAACAGGATTATTTTTAGCTATACATTATACAGCAAGTATTGATACAGCATTTTTTAGTGTAAACCATATTTGTCGAGATGTAAATTATGGTTGAATTCTGCGAACTATACATGCAAATGGAGCTTCTTTTTTCTTTATTTGCATTTATCTCCATATTGGACGTAATGTTTATTATGGCTCATATAATTATATTCATACTTGAAGAGTAGGAGTATTAATTCTATTTTTAGTTATAGCAACAGCATTTATAGGATATGTTTTACCATGAGGACAAATATCTTTTTGAGGAGCAACAGTTATTACAAATCTATTATCTGCTATTCCTTATCTAGGAATTACTTTAGTACAATGAGTATGAGGAGGATTTGCAGTTGATAATGCAACCTTAACACGATTTTTTACTTTTCATTTTGTATTACCTTTTATTGTTGCAGCTGCAACAATAGTACATTTATTATTTTTACATCAAACTGGTTCAAATAATCCAATTGGAATTAATAGTGATAGAGATAAAATCCCATTCCACCCTTATTTCTCCTGAAAGGACATTGTAGGATTCCTAGTTATAGTAATAATATTAATTATATTGTCTTTAATTAATCCTTATTTATTAGGAGACCCAGATAATTTTATCCCTGCAAATCCTCTTGTAACTCCCGTTCATATTCAACCAGAATGATACTTTTTATTTGCTTATGCAATTTTACGTTCCATTCCTAGAAAGTTAGGAGGAGTAATTGCATTAGTTATATCTATTGCAATTCTTTTTATCATACCATTAATAAAAAGAAAATTTCGAGGTTTACAATTTTATCCAATAAATCAAATTCTATTTTGAGTTATAGTATCTATTGTAATTTTACTAACTTGAATTGGTGCACGACCAGTTGAAGACCCTTATATCATCACAGGTCAAATTTTGACAGTGTTATATTTTTCATTTTATATTATTCACCCTTTAATAATAAAAATTTGAGATAATTTATTAGAATAACTAATAAGCTTTTAGAAGCAAGTATTTTGAAAGTACAAGAAAAGGAATAACTTCCTTATTAGTTTTACTAAAAATTGTACATTAAATATAAAAGGAAATCAATAAAATTTTTAAACCAGAAAAAAAAATTAAATAATTTAAAGAAACTGGTAAAAATCTTTTCCAAGCTAAATATATTAATTTATCATAGCGATAACGAGGTAAAGTGCCACGTACTCAAATAAATAAAAAGGAAACTCTAACTAATTTAAGAATAAAAAATCAAGAACTAAAATCCCCTCCTAAAAATAATATTACAAATAATATTCTTATGAAAAGAATTCTCGCATATTCAGCTATAAAAATTAATGCAAATCCCCCACTTCTATATTCAGTATTAAATCCTGAAACCAGCTCAGATTCTCCTTCAGCAAAATCAAAAGGAGTACGATTAGTTTCAGCCAAACTAGAAGCAAATCACACAATTATTAAAGGGAAAGTAATAAACAAAAATCAAATTAACCTTTGATATAATTCAAAATTAATTATATTATATCCTTCAGATAAGATAATAAAGGAAATTAAAATTAATGCTAATCTTACTTCATAAGAAATAGTCTGAGCAACAGCACGCAGACCTCCTAATAGAGAATAAATTGAATTAGATGATCATCCAGCAATTATTACTGTATAAACTCCTACACTTGTACAACAAAGAAAAAATAGAAGACCTAACCCAAATCTATACAAACCAAAATAAAAAGGTATAATAGACCAAATTAATAAAGAAATAAATAAACTAAAAATAGGGGAAAAATAATAAGGAAGATAATTAGATATTATAGGAAATGTTTGTTCCTTTGTAAATAATTTAATAGCATCAGAAAAAGGTTGAACAATCCCACAGTATCCTACTTTATTTGGTCCTTTACGAATTTGAATATAACCTAAAACCTTACGTTCCAATAAGGTTAAAAAGGCAACACCAACTAATACACAAATAAATAAAATTAATCCTTCTAAAATTATTAATAATAAATCATTAAGTTGCAAGTACTACTTGTAAGATAAACTTACATTTATGAATTCTAAATTCATGGCACTTTTCTGCCAAAATAGTTAATATTAATCAACAAATAAAAATTATTTTACAATTTTGGTCCTTTCGTACTAAAAACTGAATAAAATTGGAGATAGAAACCGACCTGGCTTAAACCGGTCTGAACTCAGATCATGTAAGAATTTAAAGGTCGAACAGACCTATTAATTAAGCGGCTACACCTAATTATTATCTTAATCCAACATCGAGGTCGCAAGCCCATCCCGTAAATATGAACTCTGGGGGAGGATTACGCTGTTATCCCTAAGGTAACTTAATCTAATAATCAATAATAATGGATCTAATATTCATAAATCAATGTAAATAATATAAAAAAGTTATATGTATATTTTTGTCACCCCAACAAAACATAAAATCAAATAAAAATATTAATATAAAAATATTTAATTAATTAAATGTAAAGCTCTATAGGGTCTTCTCGTCTACCAATAAAATTTTAGCTTTTTAACTAAAAAATTAAATTTTAAAACAAATAAAATGAGACAGTCAGTTCCTCGTTAAACCTTTCATTCCAGCCCTCTATTAAAAGACTAATGATTATGCTACCTTTGCACGGTCAATATACCGCGGCCGTTGAAATTATCACTGGGCAGGTCAGACCTTATATTAAATTCAAAAGGACATGTTTTTGGTAAACAGGCGAGAACTATATTTGCCGAGTTCCTTATTTTATCATAAATATTTATAAAATAATAAACAATATTTTATACTAATTTAATCATTATTAATTAAAGTAAAAAATTAACTTTAATATTTTAATAATCTACTAAAAAGAATAAAATTAATTAAAAATAAATATAAATTATAACACACTTTCTAATGATGGATAATTCTAACCCTACAAAAATTAATTAATTAGGAATCTTATAGAAAAATATAGAGCTTATCCCCTATAATTTTTAATTCAACAAATAATTTTTATATTAATATAAAAATTAAATGATGAAATTAAATTAAATTTATTTCTTAAAAAACTAGATACCCTCAAAATCGAATAAAATTTCTTTCCTAAACTATATTATTAATAATTATTCAACATTAAATAAAATAATAGATTAGCTCTTTTGAAATCGAGATAACAAAATAAATTAAATTAATTGATTAACCCTGATACAAAAGGTACTGTAAATTAAACATACTTATACATAAATAAAATTTAAATTATTTCAGCATTCCTTCACAGTACTAATTTACTATAACATTAAAAGTTTTTCTTTAAATATACTAAACAAAAAGATTTTTCTCATAAAAATAAAATTTAAAATAAGTAAGCCTATAATTATCAAATTAAACTGAATTGCACAGTTAAATTTTCAGTGTAAATGAAATACTTTCTATCAAGTTCTAATTTGTATTACTTTCTAGGTACACTTTCCAGTACACCTACTATGTTACGACTTATCTTATTTTAAAATAAGAGCGACGGGCGATGTGTGCATATTTTAGAGCTAATGTCAAATTAATAAAGGATTAATTTTACTTTTAAATCCACCTTCATGATAAAATAATAATATCAATTCGTGTAAATAAATTTATTGTAGCCCATCTCTACTTGCTTATAAATTGCACCTTGACCTGACATATTATATTTTGTATTATATGAATATTTACTCTAAAAAGATACTCTGATGACGGAGGTATACAAAATGAAAACAAAAACAAGTAATTACCTATCGTGGATTGTCAATTACAGGACAGGCTCCTCTAAAAAGAATAAAATACCGCCAAATTCTTTGGGTTTCAAGAACATAACTATTACTACCCAGGTTAATATTTACATTTAAAATAAAAGGGTATCTAATCCTTGTTTATAAAATAAATTTCATAGTTTCAATAATTATCATTAAAATAATATTAAAATTTCACCTAAAAATATTACAACTAAGAAAATAAAATATTTAACTACTAACCCTATAATATTCACTTTTATCTCACGTATAACCGCGGTGGCTGGCACGATTTTTACCGAAAATATATAGATTGCTATATCCAGCTTTAACTGAAAAATAATATTTACCACTACAATAATGAATATTAAATATTAATAAAATTTATATATGATACAACTATATAATGAATAACCTAGCAAGAATAAAACTTTAATTTAAAAATAAAAAATAGTTTTCAACTCCTATTTTAATGGCAATGACAATTATTATTATATAAGTAGTACAATTAGAAAACGATTTTTCCCCTCCTTTTTTTATAGACTAAAGGAGGGGTCAGTATCCTTTAATCTTTAATTAACAAAAACTAATTTTTTATTCTATATTTATGTCATGATCATTGTATTTGATTGTAATTTTTAATGTAATACAATATACTATTTTATTTTAATTATCTATTCAAATAAAAATTAATCTAATTATCATAATTAACTCATATTTAAAGGTGATATATTTATATTTAAAGGTGATATATTTAATTATATAATAAATGATTATATTAATATAAATATATTATATATAACTATTTTTTTTTCTATAAAATTAATATATAATTATTGGTAAGATAGATACTATTAAAATAATCAAGATATAAAATATCCTATAATTCATTGGCAGTAAATATATAATTTCCTCTATATAAA